CATACGGCTTTCTAGATGTATATGATGATATACAAAAAAAGAGAATAGATCTTTTCATCGTATAATGAAGTATCACATGAGTGGATATATAGGAATCCTAATCTGCCGAATCATTCATGTTATCATCTTCTACATCCTAGGTCTCTCCGTTCCGTCATCTGGCTTATGTTTCTCATGGAGCATTCAGACCGAATGACTCTATCAAATTACGTCGATACTTTCACATATTACGGGTAACGTAGGAGACATCTCTTCGGTGGATCTTCATTACCACTGCTTAGCTTTCAATTCGCCTCTGACCATCAAATGAAATGTGAATAACCCGTCCTCCTCTCTTTGAAAGAAGGTGCGCTTCCAGTTCTGTGCGTGCTTCAAACAATTTTCTCCATATTACCATATCTCTAGAGTCAATAATTTTCTATGAGAAACTACTGAACTCAATCACTTGCTGCCGTTACTCAACAGTTTTCTGTTGAGGTCTATTCCATAGAGGTACTCCAATTGGATCAGTGATCGATTTATAGGTTTTGTCGTAAACCTAATTGGTTACTTCCAATTACGTAAATCAATAGTTCAAACCGCACTCAAAGGTAGGGCATTTCCCATTGATATCAAAATCTCTGTACCAGAAGCAATGGTATCTCCAATTATAGCTCCTCTGGGATGTAAAATATATCTCTTCTCACCATCCCCGTAGTGTATAAGACAAATGTATGTATTTCGATTAGGGTCGTATTCTATGGTTACGATTCTACCAGATATGTTTTTTTGATTCCGTCGAAAATCGATTTTACGGTATAGACGCTTATGACCCCCCCCTCTATGCTTTACGGTAATGATTCCTCTCGCATTACGACCTTTACTACAACGATGTCCTCCATAGATCAATTTATTTCGTGGATTGGATTTCATTTGACTGTCTACGGCTCCTTTGCGTGTGCTCGGACTAGAGATTTTGTATAAATGTATCGCCGTGTTATTAAGTATTTTTCTTGAAGTTCTTTTCTCTAGAAGAGGTGGAATAGAATAACCCGGTGGAAGCGTAATGATCATACGCCTGTAATGCATTGTATGTCCCATAATAAGTGCCCCTCTTTCGGGGTAGAAGATGACTATTCATAGCTATTACCTTAACAAGAAGAGTTCGACCCAATCCTTGATTTCTGTCTCTGATTCGACATTAGAAGTATACAAGGTCTTCAAGTTCTTCCTCGTGTAAGAATTTGTCATTGTTCAACAAATGCTTATCTACTTCTCCTTCCTCTCGGTATCTTATGAGATTTAGAATATATGTTCTATAATGTTATATATAGATATATCGAATTCCTCTATGTATTCTTCCCATATTTGACGAAAGTCAAAATAGGCAAATTCTTTATCCTGTCAAAAATCCATTATTGTCTAAGAAATATCGACATTTTCATTTTCCAGATTGGAAAAATCTTCTATGTGGATCTAAGAATCTCATATCAATAGAAACCATATTCTCATCCGTAGGGCTCCAAGTACCCGAATCAATCAAAGATTCGATTCGATCTAAACTCTCCATTGGTAAATGAAATGCACAATGTTTACAAATATATTTGTTTTTTTGCACATATTTTTTGTAAATGGATGTCTCACAATTTTCACAATAAGTCCGTAAATGAGCGTATGGCGCAAATACATCGTCTGGATTTTGGTATTTAATTAAAGATTGATTCTTCCCCAATAACCGAAGACTTTTTCCTGTAACTACTGCATATTTGATTCCATCCATAAATCCATTTTCTTCCCTATGAGTTTCAGTATCGATCAGAATTCTAGTTATTACTCTTCCTATGTTATGGTATGAATATACTATACCAATTAATTCATTATGTATGGATGATGAGATCCCATTGATAGAGAGCCAATTCCGATAGACTTTTTGAACGTTCCCATTAGCGTGCATCCAGTAGGAATTGAACCTACGAATTTGCCAATTATGAGTTGGGCGCTTTAACCATTCAGCCATGGATGCTTAACATAATAGGTATATTAAGATTGTTGATCATAATCTCAACATTGGATCAAGAACGGGGTCAGAGAGAGCTAATTCGTATAAAGCCATCGAACCGACCCAACCAACAACTAGAGTTGCTTTCATTATATAAAAAGAATAAAAAGAAAGCAATCGACCGGGATCATTCGACAGTATGAACACGATACCAAGGTAAACCCATGGAAATATCCCTTTAGAAAAGAGAAATAGAAACTTAGCGTGCATCCAGTAGGAATTGAACCTACGAATTTGCCAATTATGAGTTGGGCGCTTTAACCATTCAGCCATGGATGCTTAACATAATAGGTATATTAAGATTGTTGATCGTAATCTCAACATTGGATCAAGAACGGGGTCAGAGAGAGCTAATTCGTATAAAGCCATCGAACCGGCCCAACCAGCAACTAGAGTTGCTTTCATTATATAAAAAGAATAAAAAGAAAGCAATCGACCGGGATCATTCGACAGTATGAACACGATACCAAGGTAAACCCATGGAAATATCCCTTTATTTAGAAAAGAGAAATCGAAACTATGTCACTTTATTTTATCAAAATTAAGAAGACTATATAATGTGTACCTAAACTTTTGATACTGTGTACCTAAACTTTTGATACTGTGTACTTTTCAGTCGATTCTGTGGGTTCATTTTTATTTCATCTCATTGAAAATAAAAATAAGGGAACAACTCTGTTCGTAAGAACAAAGAGAAGCAGATCTATTCTATACCCGATAAGTACCAATACGCAACGGGAAGATTGCATTATTGGAGAATAAATGGATACTTTTTGATCATTCGAATGATCAATCAATCCCTTCGTTACAGTTTTTTTGAATCGACAAGAAATCATGGATTTTCACGTTTCCTTATTGAAGTGAATAAAGGATATGCATTTTTTGGTTCAGATTTTGGGGTATAGGAATACCAAAAGTATCTTTTCAACGTCCTGGAACCGAAAAGCTTGGCTTGACATATAGTGCGACTTGTCAAATATATTGGGTCATATGGGATTTACCCTTCTCTTCCCCGATCGAGATATCCTCTGTTTCGCCGAAGAGATATTGTATTGAGTAAACCATCATTCATTCGGAGCACGAAGTCAAATTTCAATATGAAATAAGAAAATGATATATGTCTTAATGGATACGATTTTGATTACTTAATCTTTCCTTGAGATAGATAAAATATATAAATGAAAAAAGACAGAACAGAGATATATCTTAGAATTGAAAGAGTTTTGATTCCTTCACTTGAATTCAATTCGAAAAATGGATGCCTTATAGAATATTCGATTCTAGTTACTTCCAGAATCGAAATGAATATGCAATTAATCATTGCAGCAATAAATTGGGATCAGCTTTTTTATCTGTCTATTCTGATCTTCCAATGAGTGCAAACCTTTTTTTTTCGAAAATAGCTAATTCGTTAAGTTAATAAAAATCCATTAATAGGAGAGAAAATCCATTAATAAAATCAATTCAAAAAAAGAATTTTCACAAGATTCCATCTTGATTACAAAGAAAAAAAAAGTTATTGAAACAAACTTACAAACTCAAATTGATTGTTTATTAAAAAAACTTAAAGAAATATTGTTGATCTAATATTCCTCTTTCTTAAAAAGGAGGAACGAAATCAATTCATTACAAAAACAGTGAAACTTTTTTCTATCTTTTTGATGAAAGTTTTTACAAAAGATTCGGGAGATTCAAAAAGAATCAATCGTTTTTTTTCATTTATTTCAAATAGCAAATAATTTTTTGCTATTGACAAATATTATTTGATCAATATAATATTATATATATCAAATCGAATTTGATCTATAGATAAATCAATAGATCTTATTATATCGTTTCTATTTTTACCTCAAAGATTTTGTACCTAAAAAAGAGATATCGCTTCCCAATTGTACCTATTTTTATGGATTTCTTTGACCTGTGATTTATGGACCCTGTTGACATTTCTGTATAAATGGATCAACATAAATATACCATTTTTATAGATATTTTCAAGAGGGTATCCAATCTTTTCATGGTTCTCTTTCTTTTTTCGAGAACCATATTTGAGTTATAGCCCCTGGTACACGTCATGATCTGACCTCAACTTAATTGACTATGACTCAAGAAACTTGTCATTTTCTTCTTAAGATAAAGAACTCAAATCGAACATAATTTGGCAGTAGGATCTTACCTTTCCATGGGAGAAATCTTTAATTCCAACCTGATTATACCTAACCTAAACCCAATTGGACTTACTCATCCACTATGATCGAATGAGACTCATGTAATTAGATATGTGTAATGCTTGCAATTCTTAATATTGCAGTTCTAATCCATTCAGAAGCGTCCAATATTGAATATTATATATCCAATATTCAATACTATATCTAATGTGATGTTGGAATATATTGGAATATGCAAAGTAACGAGAATATTCAATCCCAAAATCAAAAATACAAAAAAAATAGATATAGATAAATAAAAGAACAAAAAATGAGAAAAGAGAAGAGTCTTGAGTTAATAAAACTAAGGAAATTGACTCAACAACATTTTTTTGGGAACTCTGTTGCAGACTTTTTATTTAATCATAGCTATGCTATGGAATTTCATAAATATGATTCATTCTTAAGTAACTATATTATGGATGTAGATCATTCGGAAATTTTTGAGAAATATTTTCTTTATATTTTCTTAGATCCAATAAAAGTAAAAGAATCACGTGTTTTATAACAATCTAAAAAATCCAAATCTTTATTAGATTCATCTAAAATTTAGATATGAAATTAACCAGAAAAATGAGAAATCCTGTCAAAAATTTGTTAGACCGTGTCCGTGGTCTCGTCAGAGATCTAGTAGTAACTTTGCTATTTCTTATAGTAGCAATCGCTTTATATCATGTCCACAATCGAGTAGGAAGAAAAAATAGGGAGTCTCTTCCTATACCTATGAGTTCGGTTGGATGCATGGAAAAATCTTTTGG